AATATATCCACTCGCGCCTCCATTTATTTGTTACAACATGGCCCTTCTTTCTATTCTAAATCTAAATAAAAAATAAAATGGCTTGAATTATCTATTAAGAATATAATTAATATGTGTATGCTGCACACTTTTTTTTATTTACCTGGGATTGTAGTTCAACTGGTCAGAGCACCGCCCTGTCAAGGCGGAAGCTGCGGGTTCGAGCCCCGTCAGTCCCGACCCTGACGGATCCAAAAAAAATACATCAATTCGTCCCTCCCTTTTCTGTGAAAGGGGATACAAATGGACGAATTGAATTCCCAACAAAATTTTTTTCGCATTTCTGATCAAAACAAAAAGTATGGGAATTTCCAGTACCTCAACCCGTACCTATTGATGACAGAGAATGTTATGTGAATTTCTAACATTATTGGTAGCACTCAACATATTCAGGATTCAAAAAGATACTGTACCGGGGCCCTTTTTTCGATTGCCCCGGTCCGTCCATTAATAAAATGGAGTGTCATATGTTTGGTATTTTTATCGGGAGCACGTAGACGTATAAATGGAATTTTTTTTATCTTTTTTGCTTGGTTTTTTGTTTTTTTGTAAACATTGGAAGCGGAAAAGTAGTCAGATGATACTTCATTAGATGGTTGTACAAGGAAGGAGGCAATGGGTTATAGAAAAGAAAGAGCGGAAAAGAATAACAATATCAATAAAGGAAACGAATTCTTTTGTTTGGACCAGGAATCACAAATTTTTGATTTGGTGTGGATAAAAGATCTTCCTATGTTATACTATTCAATTCTCGACGGTGAATCGATTTGATAGCTTAGATATTGTTATTCATGATATTGATCCGATTCGATGTCATTGAAATGTAATTCATCGCATTGAATTTAATTGAATTTACAAGTGATTTTCATCTCTATGGGATTAAATCCCGAGTTATTGTGAAGTAAAAAAAAATGAAATTATGGAAGTAAATATTCTAGCATTTATTGCTACTGCGCTGTTCATTCTAGTTCCTACTGCTTTTTTACTTATAATATATGTAAAAACAGTAAGCCAAGGCGATTAATTTGAATAAAACTTGACTTCTTATCATTAGTATAGTATGGTAGAAAGATTCAGATATTTCTTTCTATCATACTATACTATTCTAATTATAGGAATGTTAGGAATGTATAAAGTTGTAATGTATAAAATAAAGATTCAAACTTAATATAGATAAATTTATAATATCTATATTCATAGATGTCGATATCAATTAAATATATGTGATGGCCGTCCTATCTCAATTTTCTTTCTTTGTTTGATTTTAGTTGTGTCTTGATTTCAATCTGAAAAAATTGCAAGACTTTACCTTATCTTGTGATTTTTGAATTCCCGGATTTATTATTAGTTTCTTTATGAATCTCGGTATCCATCAAAAAAGAAGCAAATCCATGAAGGAAAGAAAAATGGAATATATATTACTAATAATAAAAAAAAAAAAGAAAATCAAATAATCTCTTTTTTACATTAAAAATTACAAGAAGTAATTGATTGAAGAGTTACCAGATGATCAAAAGAGTTCTGTAGTAACTTCTTCGTATTTCGTTTCGAAAGGAGTTATACCTTACCATTTTATTTAATCTTTGAGCCATTGTATGAAATGAGTTAAATAAAACATAGCCTAAATAAAATTGCTAAAATAAGAAAGTCGTAAGTGCGCAATATATGACTAGACCAAGAGAAGATCTTATGAAAAAAAAGAACTACTTTCTTTTCCATTTGAACATGAAAGGGGAAAATAAAATGAAAAGAAAAAAAAAAGGGGGGGTGGGGTTTCCCTGCCCCTCATTGCCCATATATAACTCTGGTAAGGGGCGGTTCATCGAAATAATTGAGAAAGAAATTTTTTTCTTTTTTTTTTAATTGTCTACCATCCATATCCCTTTAGATTCTCGGAATACGAAGATGGTAATTATTGAAATATTTGTTTGATTGAAATATTATTTATCTCTATTAGTCATAGAATACCTTACTACATTAGAACAAAAAAATTTCTAAATCTAAAAATGAAGGCTAATAAAAATTAATTAAATTATTTAATGGATACGGTGAATTAAAAAAAAAAAATTGATACAGTTTGATTCCTCAATCCGATTATAAAATGAGTAATACGCCTAGAGTCCACTTCTTCCCCATACTACGAGTGAAAGGGAAAATGTAAAGACTACCATTAAAGCAGCCCAAGCAAGACTGACTATATCCATGTGAATTATGTCCCCTATCTCTATGAATATGAAACGAATAGAATCTGAAGGAATTTTTCCATTATTGTTAACTAATAATATAATAACTAATAATATAATAGTGAAATTACTGGCACAGAGTCAAAAAAAAAAGATTTCGACACAAAACCGTTGATGAAAGACTGCAATAAATTCACTTAGAACAAGTTCTTTTAGATGATTTCTAGTTTAATCTGGAAAGATTAAGCACAAGCAAAAAAAAAAATATACAGTGGCAT